GAATAACAAAACAGATTATATTTGTCGAGAAGTGCAAAATCATATGGATACGATCCTGATTGTGTATCTTGATTAATTGGATCGTCTCTTTTTGGATTCCTATACGAAGCTTGTGTAGACGTGTCTCCGAGTATTCTTCGATCATTTCGTCCAAGAAAAGGAGTTCCTCGAATTCTATGAATTTTTCTAGAATACTCTTTTCTTGAATATCATTCAAGAAAATTTCGGATTGCCCAGCATTCCACCAATTAGTAACCCAAGATTCCAGACTTTTAATAACTGAGAGAGAAAGCCACCAGGGCAAAAATACTATACATACAAGATATAACAGAGGAGTGAATGCTTTCTTTTTTACCATTTTTTCATCTGTGAATTGTTAATCAACCCACTCCATTCGCCGACTCTATGCGATCGACTCTTTCTTTCACGCATGAGTTCTATACAAGGTATGGAACCTATGAATCTATTTTTTTTTGTGTGATTTTGTAGTTAGTTGAATATAGATAGAGAAATCGATTAAGAATCCACTTCGAATGAAGAAATACTAAAAAAATATTCTTTCCCCATCTCTCAATTGGGTCAAATTCGAAACAACTGTCTCCTTTGGATGAATGATCCCAAGAACTACTTTAAGTAATGAATATTAGTCAGATTTTGAGACGAAAGAACCCCTTTTCCATTCCATCAAAATATCCAATCGAAAAAACAAAATTCACTGATTACCCATAGTCAGAAATAGAAAATAATTGAGGGAAAGATATTGCAATAATCAAAGTGGCAAAACAAGACAGAAATTAGCTAGTTATCATTATTAAGAAATCTAATTTTAATTTTTGTGTTGGAACACAAAAGAAAAGAGAAAATGAAATCAAAAAAAACGAATTTATAAGATATAATTTATCTGGATCTAAAGTATCAATTCCAACAAATATTGAACTAAAAGGAGGATCAATTTCTTTATATCGAAATGGTTTGATATATGAGATGAATCTATTATTTCGATTTGTTAGTTCTTTTGGTTTGTTATTGAATTGAGTTGCGTGGATTTGCATATGCATAAAAAATCACAAAAAAAAGAGTTTCTTTGTTCTGCTTACTTTGGCTCGAATGAACCTTCGGATGAAACTTCACTTAAGTTATGTTATAGAAAAAGGGGATTCTTTCATTTTTTCCCCCCGGCTGAGAAAGCATCCATTTTCGGTCCATTTCTCAAAATACTTCAATTGGTACACGCAAGAAATAGGCTAATTCGGCAGCTTTTTGTTCAATTTCTCGTGGAGTCACATTCTCATCAGTACGAGTTAAGGGAATGGCCCCCCGGCCCCGGATGTCCATATAAAGGACACGACGAGCATAAACACCCTCTTTAACTTCTATTCTAATGGACTGAATATCTTTTATAAGGAATCGGAGAAATATTCGACGATTTTTTCCAGGAAATCCCCAACGAAAAATACACACTATGCCTTCCTTTCTATCGAATCGATCATAACCACTGCCTACATTCCAGGAAATTGTGCACCACAAATAGGAACTAATAAAGAGACCCGCGATTCCGTAAAAAGACATCACGATCCCCTGTGGAAAAAAAATGATTTGCTGAGACGGAAAAAAAGATATCAAATTTCTACCAAGATAACTGGAAGTTCCAACCAATAAGAATCCTAATGAACCTAAAAAAAGGATAAAGGCCCAGCAGAAATTACTTATTTTTCGAGACCCCGTTATAATTTCTATCCATATTTGTTCTGATCGCCAACTCATACTTGATTTGATTGTATTTTATTGGAATTGAGAGAATACCTCAAATTCATTTGACTTTACTTTTTATGTTTCCGAAGTAACTCTCATCAACTAGCACTAGTTTGATGTGAACCTTTAAGAGTAATTTTAATTTATCAAATTGGTTAGAATAAATAAATAATAAAATACCCTTTATATGATCCCACTATACATATAGACATATAGATCCGCAGACTTTCTATTTCAGCCATTCAACGATCCTGATCGATTTGAAATGAAAATAGCTAGAATTCATTTATCCATATCTCATATTTCTGCAGGCATAAGAGCCCTTCCTTTATGTTCGACGGAAATTACATGTTATACCCTATTCTACTAAATAGATATCTGTGTTATGATACAAGTCTAAGTTTTGAAAAAAAAAAATGGAAAACCCATCGGATCTAAATAATCTTGTTTTTTTGAACATGAAGAGATAAAGAAGCCATTGCAATTGCCGGAAATACTAGGCCTACTAAAGGCACAAAAATAGAGGGAAAGCTGAAGAAAGTTGTCATAGAAAGGGTACCTCGATTTATTGTTTGTACCTGTTATTATTATTTAAGAATAAAGATATCCTATAATAATTATAATTAATAATTTTCATTAGTATGACTTTAATTATTAATTAATTCAATTTGAAATTCTTAGTCTTAGTATAATCTATATATCTATATCTAAGTGAGTATATAGAATAGTACAAGGAATGTAGAACTAAATAAATGAACTTATTCTATTCATCTTTCTACATGAAAGATATGTATGATAATCCACTTTATTATTTTTCTTGATTTATTTGTCTTTTATTCTTGTCTTCTAATTTACTAAAGAAATCGCTTTTTACAGATTATCGCAAGATTCGTTAGAATCCAAACCAAGAGGTATTTTTATCTAAAGGGGATTTTCGGGAAATAGAGAAAAATATAAAAAAATCTATATTTTTTTATATTATTTAAATTATATACGTAAGATGAGAAGAAGAAAGCCGTTTTGTTTGCCTAATTTTACGAAAGAAAGAATTCACTCTTTTTTTTGATAGAGACTTCTTGATTAGTAATCAGAAATATAGGTAAAAAAAGAGTTATCCGCAACTTTTGATTCTTTCTACAATTAGATCTTATGTCACCAAATAAAATTCCATTATTATTTCCTTTGATTCCTATAAGGTAACTACCCGTTTACTACAAATAATTGAACTTAGTGTTCTATTTGATTTTGATTCAAAGGAAAGAAAGAGTGGAGCTTAAATAACTCACTCAGAACACTTTTTAAAAGATTACGTGGTACGATTAGGTCGAATAAGCCCTTCTCGAATAAATATTCAGCCTCTTGCGAACCCTCAGGTACTGTTTTATTCAATGTTTGTTCAATTACTCTTTTCCCCGCAAATGCAATGTAGGCATTGGGTTCAGCAATAATGATATCACCTAACATACCAAAACTGGCTGTCACCCCACCAGTAGTAGGAGATGTAAGGATTGATACATAAAATAACTTTTTATTTAATTGATAATCATATAAAGCAGACGATATTTTAGCCATTTGCATCAAGCTCAAACTTCCTTCTTGCATGCGCGCTCCCCCGGAAGCACACACTATAATAAGAGGTAGAAATTTATTGGTAGCGTATTCAATCAACCGGGTGATTTTTTCCCCGACTACGGATCCCATACTACCCCCCATAAACTGAAAATCCATAACTCCAACTGCTACGGGAATGCCGTTTAATTGGCCTATGCCTGTTTGAACAGCCTCGGTTAATCCTGTCTTTCTTTGATAAGAATCAATACGATCTTTATAAGGTTCCTCCTCCGAATGAAATTCAATAGGATCCAGAGAGGCCATGTCTTCATCCATAGGATCCCAAGTACCAGGATCGATCGAAAGTTCGATTCTATCTGAACTACTCATTTTCAAATGACATCCACATTGTTCACAAATATACATTTTTGGTTTCAAAAATTTCTTATAATTTAATCCATAACAATTTTCGCATTGAACCCACAAATGCCTATATTTTTGAGTTACGTCGAGATCATTAGAACTTTCTTCTGTTATAGTTAAATCACTACCATTGTCGAGGGTTTGTATACCCGAACCCTCACTTTCACTATTATTTTTACTTTCACCACAAATGAACCTATAAATGTAACTATCACTGTAATTATCACTATGACTTACCGCGGAAGTATCGCTACAGATTTGAGACTGAAGATAACTGTCAATGCAACTATTAATATGATTATTCCAACTATATTGAGTATCATACATGTAATGATTATAGTAGGTATCGTCACTCGTAGATCCATTATTCAGATAACTAGAATTCCGATAACTATAAAAAGAACTTTCTAGTTCACTCAGAAAAGAACGATTCGTGTCAATCTCAAAAATTTGATTTTCAATATCAAAATATATGGAATAACTGTCTCCATTACTATCCTTAACTAAAAAAGTGTCATCAGGGATGAAATCCCGAATGTCTTTGACACCCAATAAATGATCAACATTACTGTAACTAGAATCGTCACGACCTCCCCAACTCTGAATATTTTTAGTCGTATCTTTTCTATTCGAATCTTCACTTTCACTGGTATTTTCAATAGGACCAAGACTGTCCATTGATTTATTTAGCCCACACCTGCGTTCTAACCCCTTCTTAAACAACATCGAATTAAACCACCACCTTTCCATAGAGTTTTCTTGCCCCCTATTTTCATGAAAATACAATCGATGAATAGTCATTCGATCCAAAATTCTTTATTTGATTTGAATATCTTATTTCCTATCAGAATAAACATAGAAACCCAATCACTAGAATTAGTTATTAATTAATAAGAAAAAGGAAAGAAGTATGAGTATTGAAAAAGAATTCTTTTGTGTTTTGTGGAAATCCGGGGTAATACTTCACTATATATGAATAGGATAGAACCTCTTTTCTTTTCATTATAAATATAAATAGAATTAAATTCTAAAGGGCGCTTTCTCATATGTCGTGTCAAATTCGCATCGAAAAAAAAAAGAAATATTTGTTCTCTCCTATAATTTTTTTTTCGTAAAATCTCGTCTAAGAACTCACTAATAATAAGTAAGAATTTAAGGTTCTATTTCACCAATACGTAAAGAAAAGGACAATATACAGGATAGGTAGAAAGAGTTGTGATACTTGGCTTGATTCAGGGAAACTGCAGGATATAAAAGAATATCCCCATCCTAAG